AAAAAAAAACTCGATTCACAAATAGAGGATTCCATAGAAATGATATGGATAAATAAGATTTATGGGCTCTTTTTTAATTTACAACAATTTCAACATAAAAGAAATCCGCTTGATAACGAATCATCGTGGAATTTTTTTTTTTCAACGGATGAATTGTTTTTGGGGTCGTCAACTAATTTTAATTTGAAAAAGGATTCCTTGCTCGGAGAAGAAAAAAGAATTGATTCAGAAAGTAAAGCAAAGTTCTTGAAATCTGTATTTGATATAATTACAAATGACACAAATATAATTACAAATGATACAAATGACCCAAAGAATCAAACAACTAGAAAAAACTCTACTATCATACAAATACAAGAAATCACTAAAAAGGTTTATCGATGGTTATACAAATTGACCGATGAATTAGAGAAGCAAGAAGACGAAGACGAAGAGGAATTGTCGGAAGATCCCGAAATTCGTTCAAGAAAAACCAAACAAATAGTAATTTATACGGATAATGAACAGAAGGATGAATTAGAGGATATAATTTTGATAGATTACTCACAACAACCTGATTTTAACCGAGGCATAATCAAAGGATCTATGCGTACTCAAAGACGTAAAACAGTTATTTTGGAAATATTTCAAGCGAACGTGCATTCTCCCCTTTTTTTTGATCTAATAAACAAAACATCCTTTTTTTCTTTTTTTCATTTTGATATCTATGAAATGCTGAATATCGTTTTTCAAAATTTCGCAGGGAGAAACCAAAAATTGAAAATTTCTGATTTTGAAAAAGACGAGACGGAAGAAAGGCGGAAAAAAAATAAGAAAAAAAATGAGGAGAAAAAAAAGGAGAAAAAAGAGCAAAATGGCCAGATGTTTATAACAAAAATTTGGAATACTCTTCTATTTGGTCAACTAATAAGAAGTTTGATGTTATTAACTCAATCCTTTATTAGAAAACATATTGTATTGCCTTCGTTGATAATAGGTAAAAATGTTGGTCGTATATTATTATCCCAATTGCCCGAGTGGTATGAAGATTGGAAGGAATGGAATAGAGAAACGCATATTAAATGTACTTATAATGGTGTTCCATTATCAGAAACAGAATTTCCCAAGAATTGGTTAACAGAGGGTATTCAAATAAAAATTTTATCCCCTTTCTGCTTAAAACCTTGGCGAGAGTCTAAAGAAGGATCTCATCGTGGGAATAGAATTAAAGAAAAAAGACAAAAAGATAATTTTTCTTTTTTATTTTTAACAATTTTTGGAATGGAAACAGAACTCCTTTATGGTTTACCCATAAAACGCCCTTCTTTTTTTGAACCCATATATAAAACACTCAAAAAAAAAATGAGAAAAGTGAAAAAGAGATTTTTGCTAAATATAAGAATAAGATTTTTAAAAGAAAAAAAAAAATGGATCATCAAAAACTTTCTCGCTATAAAACAAATAATTAAAATAAAACAAATAATTAAAGAACTTGAAAAAATAAATTCGATTTTCTTATTTGAATCGCGGAAGATGAAAGTATATGAACCCAACAAAAATATAAAAGATTCAAAAAACAATAATGAGATTCCTATGGAATCCGCCACTCGGATTGAATCCGTGAATTGGACAAATTATTCACTTATAGAAATAGAAAAAAAAAAAAAAGATCTTGTTGATAAAGCAATCGCACTTAGAAATAAAATAGAAGAAATTACAAAAGAAAAGAAGAAAGGGGTTTTGGCCTGTGATGATAAAAGAGGGGAATCACATATAAATATTTTGCGAATATTCAAAAGAAAATTGACTCAATTAATACGCAAATCATATTATTTTCTAAAATCTTTTATTGAAAAAATATATATACATACCTTGTTATGTATAATTAGCATTCCTAAGATAAATACACAACTTTCAAAAAAAAAAAAACTTTTTACTAAAACTAAATCAATCCCCAACTGGGGAAGAAATCAAGAAGGAATTGATGAAACAGATCAAAATACAATGAACTTCATTTCAACTATAAAAAATTCTTCTTCTATTACCAATAGAAGTAATAATTCAAATACAAATATTTATTACGACTTCTATTCCCTGTCCCAAGCATATGTATTTTATAAATTCTCACAAATTCAATTACTTAATAAATATCACTTGAGATCCATATTTCAATATTCCGAGACGCGTCCTTTTCTGAGAAATAAGATAAAGTATTATTGTATGATACGGGCAATTTTATATTCTAAATCAAGACATAACAAAATAAAAAATCCCGGAATGAATGAATGGAAAAACTGGTTAAAGAGTCATTATCAATACAATTTATGTCAGACCAAATGGTATCGATTAATACCAAAAAAATGGCGAAATAAAATAAATCGACGTTATACAACTCAAAATAAAAACTCAATAAAAAGTTATTCATATAATAACTCAAAAGATGGATTCAATCATTACCCGAAAGAATATTATTATACATATACCGCGGATTCGTTGATAAATCAAAAAGATAAATTTAAAAAACATTACAGATATGATCTTTTATTACACAAATACATAAATTATGAAGGTATTAACCACTCAGACATTTATGAACAAAGATTACAAGCAAAAAAAGACCAAGAAATTTCATGTAATTTCAATACAGGGAAACCGGAATCATTTTATGTATTGGTAAGGATGGCTATTAGTAACTATCTAGAAAAAGGATATATTCTTGATACTCATAAAAATATGGATAGAAAATTTTTTGATTATAGAATTCTGCATTTTAGTCTTAGAAAGAATATCAATATTGAGTCCTGGACCAATATCGGTACAAAACTTGATAAAAATACTAAAACTGAAAAAAAAATTCAAAAAAAATGGAAAAACAAAGATCTTTTTTTTCTTACAATTCATCAAGAAAACAACCCATCCAATAAAAAAAAAAACTTTTTAAATTGGATGGGAATGAATCAAAAAGAGGATTCTCCTAACATATCAAATCTGGAACCTTGGTTCTTCCCAGAATTGTGGCTACTTTTTGATGCATATAAGATAGAACAATGGATCATACCAATCAAATTACTGCTTTTTGATATTGATATTTATTTACATGAAAATAATATTTTTTTTAGTAAAAATCAAAATATCAATGTAAATCAAAACCAAAATCTTCAGATATCATCTAAAAAAAAAAAATCTAATAAATTTAAATTATTCGAATTCAAAAACTTTAACCAAGAAAAAAACGAACAAGTAGCTCAGGCCCAAGAAAATCCGGGATCAGATCCACGAAAACAAGAGCAAAAGAATAATATTGAGGAGAGTTTTGAGGAGTCAAAGAGTAAAAAAAAAAACACACAATTCAATAAAAACAAGAAAACAGAACTTGATTTTTTTCTGAAAAAGCATTTTCTTTTTCAATTAAGATGGGATGACCACTTGAATCAAAGAATTCTCAAAAATATCAAACTATATTGTCTACTACTTAGACTGACAAATATCCCAGAAATTGCTATATCCTTAATTCAAAAAGGGGATATGTGTCTGGATGTAATCATAATTCAAAAGGATCTGATTCATATAGAATTGATAAACAGAGGAATATTGATTATTGAACCAATTCGTCTATCTATAGAAAAAGACGGAAAATTCATTATATACCAGATCATAACTCTAGGTATTTCCTTGGTCGATAAAAAAGAGCATGGAAAATACATAAAATATGCTGATAAACAAAGTTTTGAAAAATCTAATGGACGATATCTCAATATGCCCGTGAATAGGTATCAAGATCATTATAATTTCTTTGTTCCTGAAACTATCCTATCCCCTAGACGTCGTAGAGAGTTAAGAACTCTAATTTGTTTTAATTCCTATAATTGGAATGCTGTACATAAAAATCCACAATTTTGGAATGTTTGCAACAAAAACAACATAAGAAACTCCAAAAAATTTTTGCATGAGGACAAACATTTTAATACTGATCAAAAGAAATTTTTTAAATGCAAATTGTTTCTTTGGCCTAATTATCGATTAGAGGATTTAGCTTGTATGAGTCGATATTGGTTTGATACCAATAATGGCAGCCGTTTCAGTATGTTAAGAATACGTATGTACCCGCGATTGAGAATTAATTAATACTATATCTCATATCTCATCTCCTATTTTTATTCTATATTTTTAAAATATCGTATCGAAGACATTTTAAATGTGTTAATAGATGAAGAAAGATGCACACATATGCTATGTTACATTCTGGTACATAATTAATACGTATTAATTTGGATATCAAGTCAATTGGCTCTTTTTAGGTGAAAAAATTCTCTTTCAGAGAATATCGAAATGTATTATCCTTTTTTTATCCAAATCAAATTTTTCATTTGATTTGGATAAAAAAATGGAGTATATTATTATATGAAAATGAAATGAAAAAATCAAAATAGAATTGTTGTGTCTACTAGATTTAAAACCTTAACATAACATAAATAACATAAATTCTAAGATAAAAATTCTAACATAATATATATTATCTGATCTGTAAAATCCATGGGAAAGAAAAAGATAGAAAAATTCTTTATGGTAAAAAATTCATTTATTTCACTTATTTCACAAGAAGAAAAAGAAGAAAACCGGGGTTCTGTTGAATTTCAAGTATTCAGTTTCACCAATAAGATACGTAGACTTACTTCACATTTGAAGTTGCACAAAAAAGATTTTTTATCACAAAGAGGTCTACGAAAAATTCTGGGAAAACGTCAACGTTTACTGACTTATTTATCAAATAAAAACGAAATGCGTTATAAGAAATTAATTGATCAGTTGGGTATTCGTGAGCCAAAAAATCGTTAATTTCATCGTTTGAACTTTTTTTTTTTTCAGTAATCTTTGTCTTATTAAATTTTGCATTTTGATGAACCCCTTTTTTTGAGGAATTCATAGAATAATGAATTAAGGAAAAACGATATGACTGTACCTGCTACAAGAAAAGATCTCATGATAGTTAATATGGGGCCTCACCACCCATCAATGCATGGCGTTCTTAGGCTGATTGTAACTCTTGATGGTGAAGATGTTATTGATTGTGAACCCATATTGGGTTATTTACACAGAGGGATGGAAAAAATAGCGGAAAACCGAACCATTATACAATATCTACCATATGTAACACGTTGGGATTATTTAGCTACTATGTTCACAGAGGCAATAACAGTAAATGCACCAGAACAGCTGGAAAATGTTAAAGTACCTAAAAGAGCCAGTCATATCAGAGTAATTATGCTGGAATTAAGTCGTATAGCTTCTCATTTGTTATGGCTTGGGCCTTTTATGGCGGATATTGGGGCACAAACCCCCTTTTTCTACATTTTCAGAGAGAGGGAATTGATATATGATCTATTCGAAGCTGCCACAGGTATGCGAATGATGCATAATTATTTCCGAATCGGAGGAGTAGCTGTCGATCTGCCTTATGGTTGGGTAGATAAATGTTTGGATTTTTGTGATTATTTTTTAATAGAAATTGATGAATATGAAAAACTAATTACGAGAAATCCCATTTTTTTGGAACGAGTTGAGGGGATAGGCATTATTAGCGGGGAGGAAGCAATAAATTGGGGTTTGTCAGGCCCAATGTTACGAGCTTCTGGAATCCAGTGGGATCTTCGTAAAATTGATAATTATGAATGTTACAATGAATTCGATTGGAAAGTCCAGTGGCAAAAAGAAGGAGATTCCTTAGCTCGCTATTTAATACGAATCGGTGAGATGAGGGAATCTATCAAAATTATTCAACAGGCCCTAGAAGAAATTCCCGGGGGGCCCTATGAAAATTTAGAAGTCCGACGCTTTGATAGAGCAAAAAACTCCGAATGGAATGATTTTGAATACAGATTTTTTAGTAAAAAACCTTCACCTAATTTTGAATTATCGAAACAAGAACTTTACGCGAGAGTGGAAGCCCCAAAGGGGGAATTAGGAATTTATTTAATAGGGGATAATAGTGTTTTTCCTTGGAGATGGAAAATTCGTCCACCAGGTTTCATCAATTTGCAAATTATTTCTCAGCTAGTTAAAAGAATGAAATTGGCTGATATCATGACAATACTGGGTAGTATAGATATTATTATGGGAGAAGTTGATCGTTGAAATGAGAATTGATATGACAGAAATACAAGCTATAAATTCTTTTTCCACATTGGAATTCCTAAATGAAGTCTATGGGCTCATATGGATCCTTGTACCCATTTTTAGCCTTATATTTGGAATTACAATAGGAGTACTAGTAATTGTGTGGTTAGAAAGAGAAATATCTGCAGCGATACAACAACGCATTGGGCCCCAATATGCCGGTCCCTTGGGAATTCTTCAAGCTCTAGCAGATGGAATAAAACTACTTTTAAAAGAAGACCTTCTACCCTCCAGAGGGGATATTCGTTTGTTTAGTATTGGACCGTCTATAGCGGTCATATCAATTATATTAAGTTACTTAGTAATTCCTTTTGGATATCGACTGGTTTTAGCCGATCTCAGTATGGGTGTTTCTTTATGGATCGCTATTTCAAGTATTGCTCCTATTGGTCTTCTTATGTCAGGATATGGATCGAATAATAAATATTCTTTTTTAGGTGGTCTGCGAGCTGCTGCACAATCTATTAGTTATGAAATACCATTAACTCTATGTGTGTTATCAATATCTCTACGTGTGAGTCGTTGAAACAACAACTTTTCCCTATTTTCCCTATTACTATTAAGTAAAAAAAAGAAAGGAGCTGGATGTATTGAATAGATTTTTTTATTCATCGTTCGGGTCGATGGGTTAAACCAGATAGTTATATGAGTGAAATAAAACAACTTAGAAATTTGCAGTAATAAGAAAAAATCTCATTCCACATGTACAAGAATAAGATTGAAATAAACACAAGCAGCATAAACTAGTTACCCCAAGATTAAGATTCTTTCATAAATCACCATATCTTGAAGCGGGCAAAAAAAAAGATTAACTGTATGGAATTTCCGTTAATGTCTTTGTATGTATTACCATATTGTAGATCAATCAAAAATAGGTGAACAGTTAGGAACACCAAGGTACACAAAGGATTAGTAATAGAGATATGTAAAATATCAAAGGAAAGGTATTTCCAAAGAGTTATTTCCGCATAAAATGAATCATAATAAGGGCTTTAAGTTGGTAGAAACGATCAAGCAGTACTTCCCTACGATTCCGATCTAGAGTATGCTCCTATTCACTGATAAAAAAAAATAACTATCAAGAACGAATTAATCCTTGAATCTTTTATTTTTTACCCTCTTATGAGATAGAAGAACAGGAACAAAAGAAATGGAATTTAATGTTCGAATGAAAAAAAAAAAATTCCCAATTCTTTCTATTTATTGATGTAATAAGTATTTGACTGAAAGATTAAGTTATTACCGAACAAAATAAAGAGAAATCCATTAATTTTTATTTTTTTTTTTATTATAAAATAAGGAATGAGATCAATTCTGAAGCAAAGTACTTTTTCTTATTCTAGCAGACAGAATTGCATTGGTATAATTTTGGACCTTCTTATTTTTGATGGATCTTTATTATATCTACCCCCACAAAGCAAAGGAGATCAATAATAAAGAATTAGTCCTTAAATTTATTTGTACCCATAGAGGAGCCGTATGAAGCGAAGGTCTCATGTACGGTTTTGAAATAGCGATGCGAACAGTAATGTTATTATCGACTATAATTATCTAACAGTTCAAGTACGGTTGATATAGTTGAAGCACAGTCCAAATATAGCTTTTTTGGATGGAATCTATGGCGTCAACCCATCGGGTTTATGGTTTTCCTAATCTCCTCTCTAGCTGAATGTGAGAGACTGCCCTTTGATTTACCAGAAGCGGAGGAGGAATTAGTAGCAGGTTATCAAACCGAATATTCAGGTATCAAATATGCTTTATTTTATCTTGCTTCTTACCTAAATCTATTGGTTTCCTCGTTTTTTCTAACGGTTCTTTATTTAGGTGGGTGGGATTTCTCTATTCCGTACATATCAATTCCCGAACTTTTCGGAATAGATAAAATAACTGGAATTTTTGGAATGCCAATTGGTATCTTTATTACATTAGCTAAAGCTTATTTGTTTATGTTCATTCCTATCACAACAAGATGGACTTTTCCTAGGATGAGAATAGATCAACTATTAAATCTTGGATGGAAATTTCTTTTACCTATTTCTCTGGGTAATCTATTATTAACAACTTCTTCTCAACTTGTTTCACTATAAATACAAATAAGATAACAGAATAACGATATTCTAGATTCATAACTTATTTCAAACAAGAGAAAGAAACATCAAATTATTCATGGATATTTACAATATGTTTCCCATGGTGACTGGATTCGTGAATTATGGTCAACAAACAATACGAGCTGCAAGGTACATTGGTCAAAGTTTCATAATTACCTTATCCCACACAAACCGTTTACCCATAACTATTCAATATCCTTATGAAAAATCAATTACATCAGAGCGTTTCCGCGGTCGAATTCACTTTGAATTTGATAAATGTATTGCTTGTGAAGTATGTGTTCGTGTATGCCCGATAGATCTACCCGTTGTTGATTGGAGATTTGAAAAAGATATTAAAAAGAAACAATTACTTAATTATAGTATTGATTTCGGAGTCTGTATATTTTGCGGTAATTGTGTCGAGTATTGTCCAACAAACTGTTTATCAATGACTGAAGAATATGAACTTTCCACTTATGATCGTCACGAGTTAAATTATAATCAAATTGCTTTGGGGCGGTTACCTGTGTCAGTAATTGGAGATTATACAATTCAAACAGTTAAAAATGAAACTCAAATTAAAATAGACAAAGAAAAACTTTTTTGGTCAAAAATCATTACTAATTACTAAAATTTTGTTTTGATATATTTGGTATAAAAGATCTAAGCTTTTTCTTTTAGTTTAGTTGGTTAGTTGGTCAATAATTACAAAAAATAACTAAATAACGATTGATTGTTGAGAATCGCCCTGCGGTTTAATTGAAAACTGAGAAAAAATCTATTTTCTTACGAGGATTTCAAAATAGAAAATTTGAACTAATTTTTTTTATCTCTTTATCTAAAAGATAGAAAGGGGTTATATTGGCCCAATTATTATATCTACATTAATCCTATATTTACATAAATATTAATCCTAATAAATCTATAATTTAATTCAATTAGGAACATATCATATGCACGAAAAGTGGAGTAACCCCTTTCTTTTCTCCCCTTTCCATTTCCTGGACCATTCAGTAAGGTCATGATTTTACTTAGTTTATTTTGTATTTTATACATAATGGATTTGCCTGCACCAATGCATGATATTTTTGTGGTATTGCTGGGATCACTTCTTGTATTAGGGGGTTTAGGGGTGGTATTATTTACTAATCCAATTTATTCCGCCTTTTCATTGGGATCGGTTCTTGTTTGTATATCTTTATTCTATATTCCAGCAAACTCCCTTTTTGTAGCTGCCGCACAACTACTTATTTACGTAGGAGCCGTAAATGTCCTAATCATATTTGCGGTAATGTTCATGAATACCTCAGAATATTCCATGGATTCGCCTTTTTTGACTATTGGGGATGGGGTCACTTTATTAGTTTGTACAGGTATTTTTTTTTTAGTAATTACTACTATCTCAGACATATCGTGGTACGGAATTATTTGGACTACAAAATTAAACCAGATTATGGAACAGGACCTAATAAGTAACGTTCAACAAATTGGGATTCATTTATCAACAGATTTTTATCTTCCCTTTGAACTAATTTCTATAATTCTTTTAGTTTCTTTGATAGGTGCAATTACTATGGCTCGTCAATAATTAAAAATATTGAAGAATAAAAAATAATTAAATAACTAAATTCTTAGAGAATCATTCTAAATAAATAAATAAAAAAAAAAAAAAAGAAATGGAAAGGTTTAAAGAATTTAGTTAAATCTATCTATTGCCAATACTTTGTTTATGTTCTGTAATTTTTCTATTATTAATTGAACTACTTGAATTTTTGTTGATATTGAAATGAATCGAGATTGATAAGGAGTTAGTCAATGATGTTTGAGCATGTACTTTTTTTTAGTGTCTATTTATTTTCTATCGGCATCTATGGATTGATCACGAGTCGAAACATGGTTAGAGCACTTATGTGTCTTGAGCTTATACTAAATTCGGTTAATATCAATCTCGTAACATTTTCGGATATATTTGATACTCGCCAATTAAAAGGAAACATATTCTCAATATTTCTTATTGCTGTCGCTGCTGCCGAAGCAGCTATTGGTTTAGCTATTGTTTCGTCGATTTACCGGAACAGAAAATCCACCCGTATCAATCAATCGAATTTGTTGAATAATTAGTAATAATTATCAGATAGATAAAATATATACACAAATACAGATACATATGCATATAAATAGAAACAATATAATCACAATAAACAATATAATAATGTATTATAAAATATTTATTAATATTAATATTATGTTTTTAAAATTAATGTTAAAGTAAATGTATTAGAATAATTATTTTAAATTAAATTATAGAATTAATTTTATCTATTATCTATAATTTTATTTAGAATTTTCTATATTATATTATTTTATCTTTATTTTATATAAACTTTTATAGAAACTTGTATAAACATAGTATTTGAAAAGTTGACAAGAATTTTATTATTTTGAATTTGAGTATATTAATTTCAATTCGAATTTTTTATTTTTTATTAAGATAATTAATATATTCCATTTTTCAAATTTGAATTGACAGTGTGATTCGTACAATTATGGTTATGAAAACATAACTCAAAGTCTCTTGGCTTTTCTCACAAACAGATTTAGAAAAATAAGGGTTCTCAAAATTTTGATAAACCACTGGTTCGTCTGGTGTCTACAATAGAAATACTAATTTCTTTTTACCAGATCGAAAATTTTTTATGTTCAAACTGGGAATTTTTAGATCCAATGTCACATTCAGTAAAAATTTATGATACATGTATAGGATGTACTCAATGTGTACGAGCCTGCCCCACGGATGTATTGGAAATGATACCTTGGGACGGATGTAAAGCTAAGCAAATTGCTTCTGCGCCAAGAACGGAGGACTGTGTAGGTTGTAAGAGATGTGAATCCGCCTGCCCAACGGATTTTTTGAGTGTACGTGTTTATTTATGGCATGAAACAACTCGCAGCATGGGTCTAGCTTATTGATACGTTATAAAAAATTCCGCTTGAATCGTTTGATTCCTCTTTACCGACAAAAACCCGTACTCGGTAAAATATATTATTCCGAGCACGGGTTTTTCTGGTCAAAATGTATCTTGTCTTTATCACGAGTTATTTTCCTTGGTTAACAATACTTGTTGTTTTGCCGATATTCGTGGGTTCCTCGATTTTCTTTCTTCCTCATAGAGGAAATAAAATGTTTAGATGGTATACTATCTGTATATGCTTGTTAGAACTACTTCTAACGACCTATGTATTCTGTTATCATTTTCAACTGGATGATCCATTAATCCAATTGCAGGAAGATTCAAAATGGATAGATATTTTTTATTTTCACTGGAGACTGGGAATTGATGGACTTTCCATAGGACCCATTTTACTGACAGGGTTTATCACTACTTTAGCTACTTTAGCAGCTTGGCCAGTTACCCGAAATCCACAATTGTTTTATTTTCTGATGCTCGCAATGTACAGCGGTCAAATGGGATCATTTTCTTCTCAAGACCTTTTACTTTTTTTCATCATGTGGGAGTTAGAATTAATTCCCGTTTACTTACTTTTATCGATGTGGGGAGGAAAGAAACGTCTCTATTCGGGTACAAAGTTTATTTTGTACACGGCGGGGGGTTCCATTTTTCTCTTAATAGGAGTTCTAGGTATGGGTTTATATGGCTTCAATGAACCGACATTAGATTTTGAAAGATTAGCTAATCAATCATATCCTGTGGCATTAGAAATAATATTTTATTTTGGCTTCCTCATTGCTTATGCTGTCAAATCACCGATTATCCCGCTACATACATGGTTACCAGATACCCATGGAGAAGCACATTACAGTACATGTATGCTTCTAGCTGGAATCTTATTAAAGATGGGAGCGTATGGACTCATTCGGATCAATATGGAATTCTTACCCCACGCTCATTCGATATTCGCTCCTTGGTTGGTAATAATAGGAACAATGCAAATAATCTATGCAGCCTTAACCTCCCTCGGTCAACGAAATTTAAAGAAAAGAATAGCCTATTCTTCTGTATCTCACATGGGTTTCCTAATTATAGGAATTGGGTCCATAACTAATATGGGACTCAACGGAGCTGTTTTACAAATGCTTTCTCATGGATTTATTGGTGCTGCACTTTTTTTCTTGGCGGGAACAAGTTGTGATAGAATACGTCTTGTTTATCTAGACGAAATGGGGGGGATATCGATCCCAATGCCAAAACTATTTACCATTTTCAGTAGTTTTTCGATGGCTTCTCTTGCATTGCCAGGTATGAGCGGTTTTGTTGCGGAATCAATAGTGTTTTTGGGAATAATTACTAGTTCAAAATTTTTTTTAATACCAAAAATCTTAATTCTTTTTGTAATGGCAATTGGAATGATATTAACTCCTATTTATTTATTATCTATGTCACGTCAGATGTTTTATGGATACAAGCTATTCAATGTTCCAAACCTCACCCTTGTGGATTCTGGACCTCGAGAACTTTTTGTTTCTATTTGTATCTTTCTACCTGTAATCGGAATTGGTATTTATCCCGATTTCGTTCTCTCCCTATCGGTTGACAAGGTACAAGCTATCGTATCTAATTACTTTCATAGATAATCTTTGATTAATGATATAGAGACAGAAAGTCTTCTAATTCCTAGATTTAAATTTAGTTCCTTATATCTTATATAAGGAAAAAAGGATAATTCGCATTGTAATGACACGGATCTCGGGTTTTTGAGAACCGTTTGAATGAATCAATGATTCATTCAAACGGTTCTCAAAAACCCGCACAAACAAAAAAAACTTTCGTTATACATTAAACAATGTTTTTATGTATTCTTCATAAGGTTTCTTTAATTAGATGTTAATGTAAATGAACCGTAACTATGTAGACCTATCCCTAATAGATTGATTCCAAAATAGCATATCCAAATAATAAGAAATCCTATAGAAGCTACAAGTGCAGAATTACTAACTTGAAGACTTTGATTTGTTCTAGTATGTAAATAAATTGCAAATACGTTCCAAGTAATAAATGCCCAAGTTTCCTTTGGATCCCAATTCCAATAGGACCCCCATGCCTCGTTAGCCCATACCCCTCCGCAAAGAATGCCTATGGTTAAAAAAGTAAATCCTAAACTAATGACACGATAACTCCAATAATCCAAACGCTGAGTCAATTGATATTTGTAATAATTTTGAAATGAAAAAAAAGAAGAATTTTTTTTTTCATTCACAAATTTCGTCTTAAAAAATGACTTAATTAAGAAAAAAATACCGATTTTTTTTCGAAATGTAATCACTAGAAGAGCGATGGATAATAAAGACCCACATAAAAGAGCTGCATAGCTCAATAACATCATACTTACGTGCATCATTAACCACTGAGATTGAAGAGCGGGTACTAAAATTGTGGATTGATGCATTTCAGTTGAGAGACCCGACGTGGCAAAACCTTGAGTAAAAACCGTACTTGGTGCAGTTATTGTGTTTAAATAACTTTTAGGGTTTCCCCTCTTGGGAATCGTATGAATAATGAATAAACCACACGAAAGAAAGATTAATGATTCATATAAATTACTTAAGGGAAAATGTGTGAAAGAAATCCAGCGAGAAACTAACAATCCCATTATGGAGAAAAAAGTAGCTATCATTCCTTTTTCTAAGGAATCGAAAAATCCTACGATTTCGTGGACTAATAAGGTTATCACCTGAATCATAATTACAATTGAAATTATCGAAAAAGATATATGAGTTAATATATGTTCTAAAGTCGCAAATATCATAAAAGTAAGTCCTACTCACTACATGAATTACATAATTATTGAGTTATAGTTATATAATTGAAATCGGGAATTTAATAATTATATGATTTCTTGTCTTTCTTTTATAGAATTTATAATTTATAAAATTTATAGGTCGCGTGCCGCCACTCGGACTCGAACCGAGATGCTCTAGCACTGCTTCCTAAGAGCAGCGTGTCTACCAATTTCACCATGGCGGCTTATTTACTTACTTTAATTTAATTAATTGAAAACTTTTTACTAAAAAATAAGTATAGTAAATTCGTGTTGAATTGTCGAGATTCAATGATTCAATATAGTCAGTCTACGAAGCCTTAGAATCGATAAATAAAAACAACTCGCTTCAATTCCTATTTGAACCTTTATCTTTAATAAGAAATAAGAAAATCCTGAGCTTAATTAGTATGGTTCATGTTCAGTTTTCATAATTTATTTTTGCGTACTGGGAACTAAAAGAAATGTTGGAACTTTACAGTTTTTAGTTGAGATATACTTGTTCTTTTTTTTTTTTTCTTTCGATTTTTCTTTACCCTATCCGATTTTATTTCACAGATTCAAGTTAAATAAAAGAATTCTCTTCGCCGCGAGCAAAATCAAATAACTTGGATTTCATATGGATCACAATTTTTTCACTAAATCTAAGGAATTCGAAACTTTTCTAAGGATTTTGATTTGACACCCTAGCTTATTTTACTTATTTCAAAAAGAAACATTTAAAAAAGAAAGAAAAATAAATATAAAAAATACTCTCTAATATATTATATCATAAGACATAAAATATCATAAAACATAAATAAGATTTACTCGTAAAATTTAACAAACCAATTTGCTTTTTTTTGAGTTAAGCGAAAAAAAAAAGAATGAAAATTTCTATCGAATTAGACTCCCCTTTTCACAATCAGGTTACTCTATTTTTATTGTGAAAAGGAGATAGGGAAAATTTTATACAAAAATAATACTTAGAAACCAAAATACACAAAAATGTAAATATGACAAGGAATCCATTTTACTGATATTGAATTGAGGAGTTCAATACTCAATACATTAATTAATAATTAATAAAACTTTTTTGTCTAAAAAAAAAAAAAAAACTCTTTAAGCTATGTCAATTATGATTATTCCAAGACTTTCTTATTCGTATTTCTTTATCGCACAAAAAAACTTTTTGAACGCCCCGTGGACAGTGATTTCGCTAAAGAAAAAGCTTTTATTGCGGTTAAATATCCTTTCCTCTTCCAAATATTTTTACAAATACGTTTTTTTGATAAAGAAGTACGTTTTTTTGGAACTGCCATTCTAAAAATAGATTACTTTTATGGTTGTATGTGAAAGACATGTATTATTCAAAATAGATCATTTTTTATTAGTCATTATCTATAACTATTTGTATTTGTTTTGTAAATAATATAAGTTTTAAATTAAAACATAACATAGATAGAAAGAAAAACATTAATTAACTATATGTGTATATGCGTATTATATATCACATGTATAAAACTCTAAATTAGATTAGAAAAATCTATTTTATATCTATATTTATTTAGACCTTATATATATTTTATATTTAACATTATATATAATTTAACATATACATATTTATATATATATATTCACTATTCATATTCACATTATATAAATATATATGATATATATTTATATTATATTAATACGCTATTTTCTTATTTTAGAATATATATTTAATATTCTTAATATATATCTTAATATATATACTTTAATATATATATATATATATAATTCTATAGTTAATTTAACTATATATTAATTTAACTATATATTAAATAGTTAACTAGTTAAATTTTATTATTCATTTTATTTTTGTAAATAATAAATTATTTAAGATAATAATTAGATAATAATCTATCTAAATCTAAATAATATCCAGTAATCTAATACTAAATAAGAATAAGAAAGTAAAGAATTGAGTATTTTACTGCTTTTTTGTTTTTTGTGGATTTCTTTTTTTTTTTTTTTACTTTTTTAAGAATTGGTGAATCAGAAATAATTATCAATAACAATTCAATTATCATTTAAAAGAAAATTTTTGCTTTCTTATGGAACATATATATCAATATGCATGGATAATACCCTTTCTTCCACTTCCCGTTACTATGTTAATAGGGTTGGGTCTTCTACTTTTCCCAACAGCAACAAAAAATATTCGCCGTATATGGGCTTTTCCTAGTGTTTTACTCTTAAGCATAGCTGTAGGGTTTTCAGTCAATTTGTCTTTTCAACAAATAAAAGGGAGTTTTATCTATCAATATCTATGGTCTTGGGCCATCAATAATGATTTTTCTTTAGAGTTTGGGTATTTGATTGATCCAATAACTTCTATTATGTCAATACTAATCACTAATGTTGGAATTTTGGTTCTTATTTATAGCGATATTTATATGTCTCATGATCGGGGATATTTGAGATTTTTTGCTTATCTGAGTTTTTTCAATGCATCCATGTTGGGATTAGTTACTAGTTCAAATTTGATACAAATTTACATTTTTTGGGAACTGGTGGGAATGTGTTCCTATTTATTAATAGGGTTTTGGTTTACACGACCAATTGCAGCAAGTGCTTGCCAAAAAGCTTTTGTAACTAATCGTGTAGGGGATTTGGGGTTATTATTAGGAATTTTAGGTCTTTATTGGATAACGGGTAGTTTAGAATTTCGAGATTTGTTCAAAATAACTAACAACTTGACCCATAATAATGGGGTAAGTTCCTTATTTGTTACTTTGTATGCTTCATTATTATTCGTTGGCGCAATTGCGAAATCCGCACAATTCCCTCTTCACATATGGTTGCCTGATGCTATGGAAGGGCCTACTCCTATCTCGGCTCTTATACACGCCGCTACAATGGTAGCGGCGGGTATTTTTCTTGTAGCTCGACTTCTACCTCTTTTCAGAATTATACCTCACATAATGAGTTTTATTTCTTTGATAGGTATAATAACAGTACTATTAGGAGCAACTTTGGCTCTTGCTCAAAAAGATATAAAAAGAAGTTTAGCCTATTCTACAATGTCTCAATTAGGTTATATTATGTTAGCTCTAGGTATAGGTTCTTATCGAGCTGCTTTATTCCATTTGATTACTCATGCCTATTCTAAAGCTTTGTTGTTTTTAGGATCCGGATCCATTATTCATTCAATGGAACCTATTGTTGGCTATTCACCAGATAAAAGCCAGAATATGGTTCTTATGGGAGGGTTAACAAGATATATTCCAATTACAAGAACTACGTTTTTATTAGGTACACTTTCTATTTGTGGTATTCCCCCCCTTGCTTGTTTTTGGTCCAAAGATGAAATTCTTAATGATAGTTGGTTGTATTACCCAATTTTTGCAATAATAGCTTGTTTCACAGCAGGATTAACCGCATTTTATATGTTTCGTGTGTATTTACTTACTTTTGATGGGAATTTGCGCGTTCATTTTAAAAATTACAGT